GCTAGCGTAGCTTAATGCAAAGCATAACACTGAAGATGTTAAGATGAGCCCTAAAAAGCTCCGCATGCACAAAGGCATGGTCCTGACCTTATTATCAGCTTTAACCCAACTTACACATGCAAGTATCCGCACCCCCGTGAGTATGCCCTCAATCCCCCGCCCGGGGACAAGGAGCGGGCATCAGGCACAAACTTTTTAGCCCAAGACGCCTAGCCAAGCCACACCCCCAAGGGAATTCAGCAGTGATAGACATTAAGCCATGAGTGAAAGCTCGACTCAGTCAGGGTTAACAGGGCCGGTAAAACTCGTGCCAGCCACCGCGGTTAAACGAGAGGCCCTAGTTGATAATACAACGGCGTAAAGGGTGGTTAAGGAGAGAAAATAAATAAAGCCGAATGGCCCCTTGGCCGTCATACGCTTCTAGGTGTCCGAAGTCCAATTAAACGAAAGTAGCTTTAATAAAATTCACCTGACCCCACGAAAGCTGAGGAACAAACTGGGATTAGATACCCCACTATGCTCAGCCATAAACCCAGATATCCAAATACAATAAGATGTCCGCCAGGGTACTACGAGCATCAGCTTAAAACCCAAAGGACCTGACGGTGCCTTAGACCCCCCTAGAGGAGCCTGTTCTAGAACCGATAACCCCCGTTAAACCTCACCACTTCTAGTCATCCCAGCCTATATACCGCCGTCGCCAGCTTACCCTGTGAAGGTAATAAAAGTAAGCAAAATGGGCACAACCCAAAACGTCAGGTCGAGGTGTAGCGCACGAAGTGGGAAGAAATGGGCTACATTTTCTATTATCCAGAACACTACGAATATGCAACATGAAATAGTGCTTGAAGGAGGATTTAGTAGTAAAAAGGAAACAGAGTGTCCTTTTGAACCCGGCTCTAAGGCGCGTACACACCGCCCGTCACTCTCCCCTGTCAATACGCAATAAAGATTTTTAACAACAAAGCACTGACAAGGGGAGGCAAGTCGTAACATGGTAAGTGTACCGGAAGGTGCACTTGGATTAAACCCAGGGCGTGGCTGAGTTAGTTAAGCATCTCACTTACACCGAGAAGACATCCATGCAAGTTGGATCACCCTGAGCCAAACAGCTAGCTTAATTATTAACTTAAAACAGCAATATTTATAACAAAACATAAATTTACACTAAAAATTAAACCATTTTTTTACCTTAGTATGGGCGACAGAAAAGGTTCAACCAAAAGCAATAGAAAAAGTACCGCAAGGGAAAGCTGAAAGAGAAATGAAATAACCCATATAAGCACTAAAAAACAAAGATTAGACCTTGTACCTTTTGCATCATGATTTAGCCAGTATCCCCAAGCAAAGAGACCTTTAGTTTGAAACCCCGAAACCAGGTGAGCTACCCCGAGACAGCCTATATAACTTAGGGCTAACCCGTCTCTGTGGCAAAAGAGTGGGAAGAGCTCCGGGTAGAAGTGACAGACCTACCGAACCTGGTGATAGCTGGTTGCCTGAGAAATGGATAGAAGTTCAGCCTCGTGTGCCCCAAACCAAAAATGTGTACCTATAAGGTCACCTACCGGGAAATACATGAGAGTTAGTTAAAGGGGGTACAGCCCCTTTAACAAAGGATACAACCTTAACAGAAGGATAAAGATCATACTATTAAAAACAAACTGTTCTAGTGGGCCTAAAAGCAGCCATCTAAACAGAAAGCGTTAAAGCTCAGACAGACCAAAGTTTATTATTCTGATAAAAAATCTTACTCCTCTAGTAATATCAGGCTATCCCATGCATACATGGAAGAAATTATGCTAAAATGAGTAACAAGAAGACCCGTTCTTCTCCGAGCACAAGTGTAAACCAGATCGGACAAACCACTGGAGATTAACGAACCCAATTAAAGAGGGCAGTGTGATAAATAAAAAAACCAAGAAAATCTCACAATCAATTATCGTTAACCCCACACTGGAGTGCTATTAAAGGAAAGACTAAAAGAAAGGGAAGGAACTCGGCAAACACAAGCCTCGCCTGTTTACCAAAAACATCGCCTCCTGCAACTAGACTAAGTATAGGAGGTCCAGCCTGCCCAGTGACTACGGGTTCAACGGCCGCGGTATTTTGACCGTGCAAAGGTAGCGCAATCACTTGTCTTTTAAATAGAGACCTGTATGAATGGCTAAACGAGGGCTTAACTGTCTCCCCCTTCCAGTCAGTGAAATTGATCTATCCGTGCAGAAGCGGGTATAATACTACAAGACGAGAAGACCCTTTGGAGCTTAAGGTACAAACTTAACCACGTCAAACAACTTAATAAAAAGCAAAAACTTAATGGAACCTAAGATTTTACCTTCGGTTGGGGCGACCGCGGAGGAAAAACCAGCCTCCGAGTGGACTGGGTTACAAACCTAAAACTAAGAGAAACATCTCTAAGCCACAGAACATCTGACCAATAATGATCCGGCCTTACGGCCGATCAACGAACCAAGTTACCCTAGGGATAACAGCGCAATCCTCTCCCAGAGTCCATATCGACGAGGGGGTTTACGACCTCGATGTTGGATCAGGACATCCTAATGGTGCAGCCGCTATTAAGGGTTCGTTTGTTCAACGATTAAAGTCCTACGTGATCTGAGTTCAGACCGGAGCAATCCAGGTCAGTTTCTATCTGTAACGCTACTTTTCCTAGTACGAAAGGATCGGAAAAGAGGGGCCTATACTTAAAGCACGCCCCACCCCTAATTAGTGAAAACAAATAAATTAGATAAAGGGAGGGCCCAACCCCTGCCGCCCAAAATAAGGGCATACTGGGGTGGCAGAGCATGGTAAATTGCGAAAGGCCTAAGCCCTTTACACCAGAGGTTCAAATCCTCTTCCCAGTTATGCTAAATACTCTAATAAATCATCTAATTAATCCCCTAGCCTATATTGTGCCAGTCCTCCTAGCAGTAGCCTTCCTAACTTTACTAGAACGAAAGGTCCTGGGATACATACAACTACGTAAGGGGCCAAATGTAGTTGGACCTTATGGGCTACTACAACCCATCGCCGACGGTGTAAAATTATTTATTAAAGAGCCCGTACGACCCTCTACATCATCCCCATTCTTATTTTTAGCAACCCCAATTCTTGCACTAACCCTTGCCATAACGCTATGAGCACCAATACCTATACCCTATCCAGTTATTGACCTTAACCTAGGGGTACTATTTATTCTAGCCCTATCAAGCCTTGCAGTTTACTCAATTTTAGGATCAGGCTGAGCATCAAACTCAAAATATGCACTAATTGGGGCCCTCCGGGCAGTAGCCCAGACAATCTCATACGAAGTTAGCCTAGGTTTAATTTTGCTCTCAGTAATTATCTTTTCAGGTGGATATACCCTACAAACATTCAACACAACCCAAGAAAGCATCTGACTGTTAGCCCCCGCATGACCCCTAGCCGCAATATGATATATTTCAACACTAGCCGAAACAAACCGAGCACCCTTTGACCTAACAGAGGGGGAATCAGAACTGGTGTCAGGCTTTAATGTAGAGTATGCAGGGGGCCCATTCGCCCTGTTTTTTCTGGCCGAATACGCCAACATTTTACTTATGAATACACTATCAGCTGTACTTTTCTTAGGGGCATCCCACTTTCCTAATATGCCAGAACTAACAACTATTAGCCTAATAGTTAAAGCTGCCCTATTATCAGTTGTTTTCCTGTGAGTGCGAGCCTCTTACCCACGGTTCCGATATGATCAACTTATACACCTTGTGTGAAAAAACTTTCTACCCCTAACTCTTGCCCTCGTATTATGACATGTTGCTTTACCAATCTCACTAGCAGGCCTACCCCCGCAACTATAGCTCGGAACTGTGCCCGAATGCCTAGGGACCACTTTGATAGAGTGGCCAATAGGGGCTAAAATCCCCTCAGTTCTTAGAAAGAAGGGGGTCGAACCCATGCCCAAGAGATCAAAACTCTTAGTGCTTCCTCTACACCACTTTCTAAGATGGGGTCAGCTAATTAAGCTTTCGGGCCCATACCCCGAACATGACGGTTAAAGTCCCTCCTCCATCAATGAACCCCTACGTACTAATAATTTTATTATCAAGCCTGGGACTAGGAACTACTCTTACCTTCGCTAGTTCTCACTGATTACTGGCCTGAATAGGACTAGAAATTAACACCCTGGCAATTGTCCCTCTGATGGCACAACACCACCACCCCCGGGCAGTAGAAGCCACTACAAAATATTTTCTGACCCAGGCCACCGCAGCAGCAATAATTTTATTTGCAAGCACAACAAATGCTTGAATCTCCGGGGAATGGGATATAAATAATATGTCAAGCCCCATCGCCAGCACAATAATTATTATTGCCCTAGCACTCAAAATTGGACTAGCACCAATACACTTTTGACTGCCAGAAGTACTGCAAGGATTAGACCTATTAACAGGCCTAATTCTCTCAACCTGGCAAAAACTAGCCCCATTAGCCCTCATTATCCAAACATCCCAAGCCATCGACCCACTTCTACTAACCTCCCTGGGACTTATATCTACACTGGCTGGGGGATGGGGCGGATTAAACCAAACACAACTGCGAAAAATCTTAGCCTACTCCTCTATTGCACACATAGGGTGAATAATAATTATTCTTCAGTATGCCCCCCAACTTACAGTACTTGCATTAGGAACCTATATCTTCATAACCTCAGCAGCATTCCTTACCCTAAAAATATCGTCTGCCACAAAAATTAATGCTTTAGCAATAACATGGTCAAACAACCCAACTTTAACAGCAACCACCGCTGTAGTACTCCTGTCATTAGGTGGCCTCCCCCCACTAACAGGATTTATACCAAAATGACTGATCCTTCAAGAATTAACAAAACAGGATCTCCCCATCACCGCCACAATCATGGCCCTTGCCGCCCTACTAAGCCTGTATTTTTATTTGCGGCTATGCTATGCAATAACACTCACCATCTCCCCCAATACAGCTAACTCAACCACCCCCTGACGAGTGCGTGCAACTCAGACCTCCCTACCACTAACCGTATCAACCACAATCGCACTGGGTCTCCTGCCAGTAACCCCGGCTATTCTTATATTAGCCACCTAAGGGACTTAGGATAGCATTAGACCAAGAGCCTTCAAAGCTCTAAGCAGAAGTGAAAATCTTCTAGTCCCTGATTAAGACCTACAAGACTCTATCTTGCATTTTCTAATTGCAAATCAAATGTTTTTATTAAACTAAGGCCTTACTAGATGGGAAGGCCTCGATCCTACAAACTCTTAGTTAACAGCTAAGCGCTCAAACCAGCGAGCATCCATCTACTTTCCCGCCGTTAGCCTAGTAAGGCGGGAAAAGCCCCGGCAGAGTATTACTCTACGTCTTTGGATTTGCAATCCAACATGTTTCTTCACCACAGGGCTGTGGTAAGGAGAGGACTTAAACCTCTGTCTTCGGGGCTACAACCCGCCGCCTAAACACTCGGCTACCCTACCTGTGGCAATTACGCGCTGATTCTTTTCTACAAACCACAAAGACATTGGTACCCTTTATCTTGTATTTGGTGCCTGAGCCGGAATAGTTGGCACTGCTTTAAGCCTCCTTATTCGAGCTGAACTCAGTCAACCAGGATCACTCCTAGGTGATGATCAAATTTATAACGTTATCGTCACTGCCCACGCCTTTGTAATAATTTTCTTTATAGTAATGCCCATTCTGATCGGGGGGTTTGGAAACTGACTTGTACCACTCATGATTGGGGCACCCGACATGGCATTCCCTCGAATAAACAACATAAGCTTCTGACTTCTTCCCCCATCATTTCTCCTACTTTTAGCCTCTTCTGGTGTTGAAGCTGGTGCCGGGACAGGCTGAACAGTTTATCCTCCCCTTGCAGGTAACCTTGCACACGCAGGAGCATCCGTAGATTTAACAATCTTTTCACTCCATCTGGCAGGTGTATCATCAATTTTAGGGGCAATTAATTTTATTACAACCACAATTAATATAAAACCCCCAGCCATCTCTCAATACCAAACACCCCTGTTTGTATGGGCGGTGCTTGTAACAGCTGTGCTTCTTCTACTTTCACTACCCGTCCTAGCTGCCGGAATTACAATGCTACTTACAGACCGTAACCTTAATACCACATTCTTTGACCCTGCCGGAGGTGGAGACCCTATTCTATACCAGCACCTGTTCTGATTTTTCGGTCACCCAGAAGTTTACATTCTCATTTTACCAGGATTTGGTATTATCTCCCACGTAGTAGCCTACTACGCCGGCAAAAAAGAGCCATTTGGCTATATAGGGATGGTGTGAGCTATAATAGCTATTGGCCTACTTGGTTTTATCGTCTGGGCCCATCACATATTCACCGTCGGAATAGACGTAGACACCCGTGCCTACTTTACATCCGCAACAATAATTATTGCTATTCCAACAGGAGTTAAAGTGTTTAGCTGACTTGCCACACTACACGGAGGCTCTATTAAATGAGATACGCCAATGCTATGAGCTCTAGGGTTCATTTTCCTTTTTACAGTAGGGGGATTAACAGGAATTGTATTAGCCAACTCATCATTAGACATTGTTTTACACGACACATATTATGTAGTCGCACACTTCCACTATGTCCTATCAATGGGTGCTGTATTTGCTATTATAGCAGCCTTTGTACACTGATTCCCGCTATTCTCAGGATATACCCTTAATGACACCTGAACAAAAATCCACTTCGCCGTAATATTTATTGGTGTAAACCTAACATTTTTCCCCCAACACTTCCTAGGCCTAGCCGGAATGCCGCGACGATATTCTGATTACCCGGACGCATATGCCTTATGAAATACAGTATCCTCTATTGGGTCGCTCATCTCCTTGGTCGCAGTAATTATATTCCTATTTATCCTGTGAGAAGCCTTCGCCGCCAAACGAGAAGTATCCTCAGTAGAGTTAACTATAACAAATGTAGAATGACTTCACGGCTGCCCTCCACCATACCACACATTTGAGGAACCAGCATTTGTACGAGTTCAATCAAACTAACGAGAAAGGAAGGAATTGAACCCCCATAAACTGGTTTCAAGCCAATCACATAACCACTCTGTCACTTTCTTCTAAAGACATTAGTAAAATGAAAATTACACCACCTTGTCAAGGTGTAATTACAGGTTAAATCCCTGTATGTCTTAAGCCCCTGGCTTAATGGCACATCCCACACAACTAGGATTCCAAGACGCGGCATCACCCGTTATAGAAGAGCTTCTGCACTTTCACGACCATGCTCTAATAATTGTATTCTTAATTAGTACCCTAGTACTTTACATTATTGTTGCGATGGTCTCAACTAAACTCACTAACAAGTATATTCTAGACTCTCAGGAAATCGAAATTGTATGAACCGTATTACCAGCTGTAATTCTAGTTTTAATTGCCCTACCCTCCCTTCGAATTCTTTATCTTATAGACGAAATTAATGACCCCCACCTAACAATTAAAGCCATAGGACACCAATGGTACTGAAGCTACGAGTATACAGATTATGAAGACCTAGGCTTTGACTCCTACATAATCCCAACCCAGGACCTTATGCCCGGTCAGTTTCGACTACTAGAGACAGACCATCGAATAGTAGTCCCAATAGAGTCACCAATTCGTGTACTAGTATCAGCTGAAGATGTACTTCACTCCTGAGCTGTTCCGTCCCTAGGTGTAAAAATAGACGCAGTCCCAGGGCGACTTAACCAAACTGCTTTCATCGCCTCGCGCCCAGGTGTATTCTATGGACAATGCTCTGAAATTTGCGGCGCTAATCATAGCTTTATACCCATTGTGGTCGAAGCCGTCCCACTAGAGCACTTTGAAAGCTGATCCTCAATGATACTAGAAGACGCCTCACTAGAAAGCTAATTATTGGACGAAGCGTTGGCCTTTTAAGCCAAAGTTTGGTGACTACCGACCACCTCTAGTGAAATGCCCCAACTCAACCCCAACCCCTGATCTGCTATTCTAGTGTTTTCATGAATTATTTTCCTAACTATTATCCCAACTAAAATTTTAAATCATACAACACCTAATGAACCCGCCCCAATGAGCGAAGAAAGCCACAAAACTGAGCCCTGAGATTGACCATGATAACAAGCTTTTTTGACCAATTCGCAAGCCCATCTTTTCTAGGAGTCCCCCTTATTGCTGTTGCAATCGCACTACCCTGAACCCTATTTCCAACTCCCCCCTCTCGGTGACTAAATAACCGGCTTATTACTCTTCAAACATGATTCATCAACCGATTTACTAATCAACTACTTATACCTTTAAATGTAGGAGGCCATAAGTGAGCCCTACTATTTGCCTCCCTAATAGTATTCCTTATGACTATTAATATACTAGGCCTCCTACCATATACCTTTACACCCACCACACAATTATCCTTAAATATAGGACTTGCTGTGCCATTATGGCTAGCCACCGTAATTATTGGCATACGTAATCAGCCAACAGTAGCTCTTGGACACCTTCTGCCAGAAGGCACCCCAGTACCATTAATCCCAGTACTTATTATTATCGAAACAATTAGCCTCTTTATTCGCCCCCTGGCTCTTGGCGTTCGACTCACCGCCAACCTAACTGCTGGTCACCTCTTAATTCAACTTATTGCTACAGCCGTATTTGTACTACTACCTATAATACCAACAGTGGCAATTCTTACGGCCGTTGTTCTCTTCCTCCTTACGCTCCTAGAAGTAGCAGTTGCAATAATTCAAGCCTATGTCTTTGTCCTACTATTAAGCCTCTACTTACAAGAAAACGTCTAATGGCACACCAAGCACATGCATATCATATGGTTGATCCTAGCCCATGACCCTTAACCGGAGCCGTCGGTGCTCTACTAATGACATCCGGCCTAGCTATCTGGTTTCACTTCCACTCAACAACACTAATAACCCTTGGATTAGTACTTCTACTCCTTACAATATTCCAATGATGACGTGATATTATTCGGGAAGGAACCTTCCAGGGACACCACACACCGCCAGTGCAAAAAGGCCTACGTTACGGAATAATCCTATTTATTACATCAGAAGTATTCTTCTTCCTTGGATTCTTTTGGGCCTTCTACCACTCAAGCCTAGCACCAACCCCTGAACTAGGTGGATGCTGACCGCCAACTGGAATTACTACATTAGACCCATTCGAAGTACCCCTCCTTAATACAGCAGTACTACTGGCATCCGGGGTCACAGTTACATGAGCCCATCACAGCATTATAGAGGGCGAACGTAAACAAGCCATTCAATCCCTAGCACTTACAATTATCCTCGGACTATACTTCACTGCCCTACAAGCAATAGAATATTATGAAGCACCATTTACAATTGCAGATGGGGTATACGGCTCCACATTCTTTGTGGCCACAGGATTTCACGGACTACACGTAATTATTGGCTCATCCTTCCTAGCTGTCTGCCTCCTTCGCCAGATCCAATACCACTTCACATCCGAACATCATTTCGGCTTCGAGGCCGCTGCCTGATACTGACATTTTGTTGACGTAGTTTGACTATTCCTCTACGTATCCATCTACTGATGAGGCTCATATCTTTCTAGTATTTAAATTAGTACAAGTGACTTCCAATCATTTAGTCTTGGTTAAACCCCAGGGAAAGATAATGAACTTAATTACAACCATCCTTATTATTACCATAACCCTGTCTTTAGTCCTAGCAGTTGTCTCCTTTTGACTACCTCAAATAAATCCGGATGCAGAGAAACTCTCACCATACGAATGCGGATTTGACCCACTAGGATCTGCACGCCTGCCATTTTCTCTCCGATTCTTTTTAGTAGCTATCCTCTTCCTGCTATTTGATCTAGAAATTGCCCTTCTCCTCCCCCTACCATGAGGAGATCAACTTAACAACCCCACAGGAACACTTTTTTGAGCTACTACAGTTCTAATTCTATTAACCCTTGGACTAATTTATGAATGAACCCAAGGGGGCCTAGAGTGGGCCGAATAGGGGGTTAGTCCAAAAAAGACCTCTGATTTCGGCTCAGAAAATTGTGGTTAAAATCCACAACTCCCTTATGACACCAGTACACTTTAGCTTCAGCTCAGCATTTATTTTAGGACTGATGGGCTTAGCATTTCACCGCACCCACCTCCTATCCGCACTCCTATGCCTAGAAGGAATAATATTATCCCTGTTTATTGCACTAGCTTTGTGGGCCCTACAGTTTGAATCCACAAGCTTCTCAACAGCCCCCATGCTCTTATTAGCATTTTCTGCTTGCGAAGCAAGTACAGGCCTTGCACTCCTCGTAGCCACAGCTCGTACCCACGGGACCGACCGCCTACAAAACCTTAATCTCCTACAATGCTAAAAGTATTAATCCCCACAATTATGTTATTTCCAACAATTTGACTTGTTTCCCCAAAATGGCTATGAACTGCTACAATCACACACAGCCTCTCAATCGCCTTAATTAGCTTAACATGACTAAAATGAACATCAGAAACCGGATGAGCCGCCTCCAACACATACTTGGCCACTGACCCATTATCAACCCCTCTATTAGTCTTAACTTGCTGATTATTACCACTAATAATCTTAGCTAGCCAAAACCACATTAACCCCGAACCAGTTAGCCGGCAACGTCTATACATTACGCTTCTCGCGTCACTACAGACTTTCTTGATTATAGCATTTGGGGCCACAGAAATTATTATATTTTATATTATATTTGAGGCTACACTTATTCCGACCCTTATCATTATTACCCGGTGAGGAAACCAGACTGAGCGGTTAAATGCAGGAATCTACTTCTTATTTTATACACTAGCGGGCTCACTTCCACTATTAGTTGCACTGCTTCTACTTCAACAATCTACAGGGACCCTATCCATGTTAGTCATCCAATACTCACAACCCCTGCTACTAGACACCTGAGGTCATAAAATCTGATGGGCCGGGTGCCTAATTGCATTTTTAGTAAAAATACCCCTTTATGGAGTACACCTGTGACTACCTAAAGCACATGTAGAGGCCCCTGTAGCGGGGTCTATAGTACTAGCAGCAGTACTATTAAAACTGGGCGGATACGGAATAATACGAATAATAATTATGCTAGACCCACTATCAAAAGAATTAGTCTACCCATTTATTATTCTGGCATTATGAGGAATTATTATGACAGGATCTATCTGCCTGCGCCAAACAGACCTAAAATCACTAATCGCCTACTCATCAGTCAGCCACATAGGACTTGTAGCAGGAGGAATTTTAATCCAAACCCCATGGGGATTCTCTGGTGCAATTATTCTAATAATTGCACACGGACTAGTATCATCAATACTATTTTGCCTGGCTAATACGGCATATGAACGAACCCATAGCCGAACCATGGTCCTCGCCCGAGGGCTTCAAATAATTTTTCCCCTAACAGCAGTGTGATGATTCATCGCCAACCTAGCTAACCTGGCACTACCCCCCCTCCCAAATCTAATGGGTGAGCTTATAATCATCACAACCCTATTTAACTGGTCCCCATGAACCATTGCACTAACAGGAGCAGGAACACTAATTACAGCGGGCTACTCCCTATATATGTTCCTAATATCCCAACGAGGCCCAACACCAAGTCATATTATAAAACTCCCACCATTCCACACCCGAGAACACCTGCTCATAGCCCTACACCTTATCCCAGTTATCCTCCTTGTAGCAAAACCAGAACTTATATGAGGCTGATGTTACTAGTAAGTATAGTTTAACTAAAATATTAGATTGTGATTCTAAAGACAGGAGTTAAAATCCCCTTACTCACCAAGGAAGGACAGAAATCAATAAGTACTGCTAATCCTTATGCACCGCGGTTAAAATCCGCGGCTTCCTCACGCTTCTGAAGGATAACAGTCTATCCATTGGTCTTAGGAACCAAAAACTCTTGGTGCAAATCCAAGTGGAAGCTATGAATTTAACAACACTAATTATATCCTCCTCACTTATTTTAGTTATCACAATCCTCATTATTCCGCTACTTACAACACTTAACCCAAAACCAAAAGACTCAGAATGGGCCGCCACAAGTGTAAAAACCGCTGTTAGCACCGCATTCTTTGTTAGCCTTCTTCCACTTATAATTTTTCTTGACCAGGGAGTAGAAAGTATTACCACAAACTGGCACTGAATAAATACACATATATTTGATACAAACATTAGCTTCAAATTTGACCACTACTCCCTTATCTTTACCCCTATTGCCCTTTATGTAACCTGGTCAATTCTAGAATTTGCACTATGATATATACACTCCGACCCAAACATAAACCGATTCTTTAAATACCTTCTACTATTTTTAGTGGCTATAATTACCCTTGTTACCGCCAACAACATATTTCAACTATTTATCGGATGAGAGGGTGTTGGAATCATGTCCTTCCTATTAATCGGTTGATGGTATGGGCGAGCAGATGCTAACACAGCAGCTCTTCAAGCCGTAATCTATAATCGAGTAGGTGATATTGGACTTATTTTAAGCATGGCCTGATTTGCAATAAATCTAAATTCCTGGGAAATTCAACAAATATTTTTCCTCTCAAAAAACTTTGACATGACAATCCCGCTAATGGGACTCATCCTTGCAGCAACAGGAAAGTCGGCCCAGTTCGGCCTCCATCCCTGGCTCCCATCTGCCATGGAGGGCCCCACACCAGTATCTGCCCTACTACACTCTAGTACCATGGTTGTAGCCGGAATCTTTCTACTAATTCGCCTTCACCCCCTTATAGAAAACAACAGCACCGCTCTAACACTTTGCCTCTGCCTAGGTGCCCTAACTACGCTATTTACAGCCACCTGCGCCCTAACCCAAAATGATATCAAAAAAATTGTAGCTTTCTCAACATCTAGCCAATTAGGTCTAATAATAGTCACAATTGGACTAAACCAGCCACAATTAGCATTCCTCCACATCTGCACACATGCCTTCTTCAAGGCCATGTTATTTCTCTGCTCAGGATCAATTATCCACAGCCTTAACGACGAGCAGGACATCCGAAAAATAGGAGGCCTACACAACCTGATACCCGCCACATCAACCTACCTGACAATTGGCAGCCTAGCCCTTACAGGAACCCCATTCCTAGCCGGATTCTTTTCAAAAGATGCCATCATTGAAGCTCTAAACACCTCGCATCTTAACGCCTGGGCCCTAATTCTTACCCTTATTGCAACATCCTTCACCGCAGTTTATAGCTTCCGGGTTGTCTTCTTCGTAACCATGGGCTCCCCCCGATTCTTACCTATATCCCCAATCAACGAAAATAACCCCCTAGTAATTAATCCTATTAAACGACTAGCCTGAGGAAGTATTATTGCGGGACTTGTAATTACATCCAACTTCCTACCATCAAAAACCCCAATTATAACTATACCTATAACCCTAAAAATAGCAGCTCTTATAGTTACCATCACCGGACTGCTAGTGGCCCTAGAACTTACAGCTATAACCAACAAGCAAGTAAAAATTACCCCAACAATCCCCCTACACAACTTCTCAAATATACTAGGGTACTTCCCCGCAATAATTCACCGAATACCCCCAAAACTCAACCTTACCTTAGGACAAATAATTGCCACTAAACTCGATCAAACCTGATTTGAAATATCTGGCCCAAAAGGACTTGCTTTTACTCAAATAATAATATCAAAAATTACAAGTGACATCCAACGTGGCATAATTAAAACATATTTAACTCTCTTCCTACTTACCTTAGCCCTGGCCATCTTCCTTAACTTAGTCTAAACTGCTCGAAGAGTGCCACGACTCAGACCTCGTGTTAACTCTAACACCACAAGTAGGGTCAAAAGCAATACCCAGGCACAAATAACTAACATAGCCCCACCAAAGGAGTATATAACGGCCACACCACCCACATCCCCCCGCAATATAGAAAATTCCTTTAAGCCATCAATAATAACCCAAGACCCCTCATATCACCCCCCTCAAAATACCCCAGCCGTTAAAACCACCCCTAATAAGTAAATTAATACATAACCGGCGACAGACCGACTCCCCCAAGCTTCCGGGAAAGGCTCAGCTGCTAAAGCCGCTGAGTAAGCAAAAACTACAAGTATACCCCCTAAATAAATTAAAAAAAGAACTAAAGATAAAAAAGACCCCCCACACCCAACCAAAACCCCACACCCAACCCCTGCCGCTACCACTAACCCCAGAGCGGCAAAATAAGGTGTTGGATTAGAAGCAACAGCAATTAACCCCACAACCAAAGCTACCAATAACATAAACATAAAATAGGTCATAATTCTTGCTCGGACTTTAACCGAGACCAATGACTTGAAGAACCACCGTTGTAGTTCAACTACAAGAACAATAATGGCAAGCCTACGAAAAACCCACCCTCTAATAAAAATCGCTAACGACGCACTAGTTGACCTACCAACACCCTCTAATATTTCAGTCTGATGAAACTTCGGATCTCTACTAGGACTCTGTTTAATTGTACAAATTTTAACAGGGTTATTTCTAGCTATACACTACACCTCTGACATCTCAACCGCATTTTCTTCAGTGGCCCACATCTGCCGAGATGTAAACTATGGTTGACTAATTCGGAATCTACACGCTAACGGAGCATCATTCTTTTTCATCTGTATTTACATACACGTCGCCCGAGGCCTATATTATGGATCCTACCTCTACAAAGAGACCTGAAACATTGGGGTAGTTTTACTCCTATTAGTTATAATAACAGCCTTCGTTGGATATGTTCTTCCATGAGGACAAATGTCCTTTTGAGGGGCAACAGTAATTACAAACCTTCTGTCAGCAGTCCCCTACATAGGAGATACACTTGTTCAGTGAATTTGAGGCGGCTTCTCAGTAGACAACGCAACTCTGACACGATTTTTCGCATTCCACTTCCTACTACCATTTATCATCGCCGCCGCAACTCTTCTTCACCTGCTGTTTCTTCACGAAACAGGATCAAACAATCCAGCCGGCCTAAACTCGGACGCGGATAAAATTTCATTCCACCCTTATTTTTCGTATAAAGACCTTCTAGGGTTTGTACTAATATTACTAGCGCTCACATCATTAGCGCTATTCTCCCCAAACCTATTAGGTGACCCAGACAACTTTACACCTGCGAACCCTATAGTAACCCCACCACACATCAAGCCAGAGTGGTACTTTTTATTTGCCTACGCCATCCTACGATCTATTCCTAACAAACTAGGAGGGGTTCTTGCACTACTATTCTCGATCCTAATTCTAATAGTGGTCCCAATCTTGCACACCTCAAAACAACGAGGAATTACATTCCGCCCTCTTACCCAATTCTTATTTTGGACCCTTGTGGCAGACATACTGATTCTAACATGAATTGGGGGTATACCTGTAGAACACCCGTACGTCATCATTGGACAAATTGCATCAATTCTATACTTTGCACTTTTCCTAATTCTTATCCCACTAGCAGGATGAGTGGAAAATAAAGCATTAAAATGAGCTTGCTCTAGTAGCTTAGCCTAAAAGCATCGGTCTTGTAATCCGAAGATCGGAGGTTAAATTCCTCCCTAGCGCCAGAAAAGAGAGATTTTAACTCCCACCCCTGGCTCCCAAAGCCAGAATTCTAAATTAAACTATCTTCTGATAGTAACATGTATGACTTAGTACATATTATGTAATATATTACATAATGTACTAAGTACATACTTATGTATTATCACCATTCATTTATTTTAACCCCAAAGCAAGTACTAACGTCCAAAACGTGCATAAATCATTATATTAAAACTCAGAAATAATTTATTTAAACCTGGGAAATAGATATTTCCCCTAAACTTGGCACACAGATTTTTCCTTGAAATAATCAACTAAGGTTTATTTTAAACATATTAATGTAGTAAGAGACCACCAACTGGTTTAAATTAATGCATATCATGCATGATAGAATCAGGGACACAATATGTGGGGGTCGCACACTGTGAATTATTCCTGGTATCTGGTTCCTATTTCAGGTACATAACTGTTATAATCCCACCCTCGGATAATTATACTGGCATCTGATTAATGGTGTAATTACATACTCCTCGTTACCCAACATGCCGGGCGTTCTTTTATATGCATAGGGTTCTCTTTTTTAGGTTTCCTTTCATCTTGCATTTCAGAGTGTAAACACAAATAACTATATAAGGTTGAGCAATTCCTTGCTCTAAATTAAAATAGGTTAAATATTAAATGACATAACTTAAGAATTACATATTAATAACTCAAGTGCATAACATATTCATCTATTCTTCAACTTACCCTTATATATACGCCCCCCCTTTTGGCTTTTGCGCGACAAACCCCCCTACCCCCTACGCTCAGCGAATCCTGTTATCCTTGTCAAACCCCGAAACCAAGGAAGGTTCAAGAACGTGCGTGCTAATAAGTTGAGATATGAGTTAGCCATCCGCGTTGTATATATATACATGCACATTGCACATTGCATTATCCAAAATCTCCTAAATATTAGCCTATTTAGCCCAACTAAAAATTTTTAGCATTTTTTAATGCTAAAAAATCTAATGTAAATATC